AATCTAAAGTATTGTATTACAAAGAAGAATTAGAGAGATTCTATCAGTATCCAAATATATATTATTGTATATAGAAAATAAAAAAAGACATTATCCATTATGTAAAAATCCATTATGTAAAAAATCAAAACAAATAGAGAAAAGCCGGCTATCGGAATCGAACCGATGACCATCGCATTACAAATGCGATGCTCTAACCTCTGAGCTAAGCGGGCTCACACAAATTGTGCATGCATAGGCATTCTTTCAGAAACTAATGGGATATTAGTTATTAATTGTTTACTATTAGCTCTTCATAACATAATTACCATGTCATAATATAAGAAAATGAATAGAAACATAGAAAAAAATATAGAATGTCCAATATTAATTATTTATTTTATATTCTAGTATATAACACAAAAAACAGAATAAGTTAATTTGAAGATAAGGATTAATAGAATACATTTTCTTTCAATATAAGAAGAAAGAATTATATATTGAAAGAAAAAAGAAATCCAATTAATATTTTTCATCTATATTAATATATATTGTTATCTATTTAATAATTTAATATAAAAATATAGAAATATATGTGTAGAATAGTATATAGAAAATAGTAAAAATAGTATATAAAATTATAAAATTGTAGTATATTATCGAATAAGAGTATGTAGAATACTTCTAAACTAAATTAAAAAAACGAAATTAATAAATGGATTTTTGATTTTTTATTATAGGGTTTGTATCTGTCCGCTCTAAGGAAAAAAAGAAAAAAGAATAGAACCTTCGACTATTCCAATTTCTATCAAAAAATGATAGAAGTAGGGACAGATAACATAGATATATATGTGGTCTATATATCTTTATATTGAATTGCGAATACAGAGATAATAGAATCATTTCTGATTCGACCAAATATGGGTATCCGATATAGATGAAAGAAAATCAAACAAATAGAAGGATTTTCAATATGGGAATAGGTATCTAAAAAATTCAACAGTTCCTGCATATAATTTAATTCTCATAATACAAATGAAAAAACATCCTAATGAGATCCCAATCTCAAAGAAAAAAGGGGGGATATGGCGAAATTGGTAGACGCTACGGACTTAATTGGATTGAGCCTTGGTATGGAAACTTACCAAGTGAAAACTTTCAAATTCAGAGAAACCCTGGAATTCACAATGGGCAATCCTGAGCCAAATCCTTCTTTCCGAAAACAAACAAATAAAAGTTCAGAAAGTGAAAATCAAAAAAGGATAGGTGCAGAGACTCAATGGAAGCTGTTCGAACAAATGGAGTTGACAACATTTCCTTTCGCAGTAGGAAATAAATCCACAAATTCCAGAAAGGATAACATATATATCTTTATATATATATGTTATATATGTACTGAAATACAATTTCAATTGATTAATGAAGACTCCAAACTTCTATTTGTAAATATTTGTATCACAAATGTGAATCCAATCAATTACAACTTGAAGAAAAAATGGAATATTCATTGATCAAATCAGTCACTCCACCATAGTCTGATGAATATTTTGAAGAACTTATTAATCAGACGAGAATAAAGATAGAGTCCCATTCTACATGTCAATACCGACACCAATGAAATTTTTAGTAAGAGGAAAATCCGTCGACTTTAGAAATCGTGAGGGTTCAAGTCCCTCTATCCCCAAAAGCCCTTTTTATTCTCTAATTTTTTATCCTATATCCTCTTTTTATTTTATTTAACGAATAAAAATTCGTTAAAATTCATTATTATTCAGTCTATTCTTTCACAAAAGGATCCGAGTGGAATTTGTAGTTGAATATAGAATATATTTGACACAAGTAGAATTTTTTTATATTTGAGAAACGTACAAATAAGCATCTTATCTTTGAGCAAAAAATCCTCATATGAATAATGAATCATAGATACAAATTACTACTACTGAAACTTACAAAGTCTTATTTTTTCGTATTTTTTTTTTTATTTAGTTGACATAGACTCAAGTAATTTCATAAAATGAGGATGGTGCGTCAAGAATGGTCGGGATAGCTCAGCCGGTAGAGCAGAGGACTGAAAATCCTCGTGTCACCAGTTCAAATCTGGTTCCCGGCAATTCATTTGTATGAGTATCTATTCCCATATCCCATATTTATTTGAATGAATTTTGGGAATAGATATATATATTTATTAGTGGTCTTGATCATCATATATAAATTATCTAGGTGTCCGGAGATATGCTCTTTCTATTGGATCATACTTTTTCTTAGCTGGATATAGAATTGATTGATGTTGATGTGCATGTGCATCTTACATAGTTAATGATGCAGAACTTTTTCATTTCATCCTATTGGCTTGGCTCATCCGAAATAAGTATGGTTCCAATTTTAGAATCTCAATGAATCCCTATATTACTGTCTTATTTTATTTATTTTCAAATTTTGTTATTTTATTTATCTCATCCATAATAAGATATGAATGAAATATCAATTATTCTGTCTGGTTTAACTTCAATTATTTTATTTT